AATGGATTTACATCTTTCATTAATGAAATTTTTTGATGTAGTGAGTAATAGGCTCTGGGTGTTCGCTGTTCAAGAATTCTTGTTTAGGCAGTTCATAACATCCATACATAGTGTTTTGATCCAAGATTTCAATTCTTCCATGTTTCAGCAGTAGCATATTGTTCCATGGAGCTAAGGTCCAAAATTTGGAAGAAACAAGCGTTTCCACGACTCTACCACCCAGTCAATTCTGTTCCACTCCCTATTTATTTCATGACCATATATCCTTTATCCTTCCGGCTAAGGAATGGGAAACCCTTCTCCTGTTACATGACTCCAATTTTCATTTCATCCGGGAAAAGCCATCTTTTTCTCAACAATGTCTTTGTCATTTGATCCAATAGCCTTCCGTTAGATAGGAACAGATTTGATAAATACTGATAACTCTCGGATAGAGTATTAGAACGGAAAGATCCATTAGATAATGAACTATTGGTTCTAATCCATCTCTGGTGATGAATCAACAATTCGAAGTGCTTTTCTTGCGTATTCTTGATAAACCAGCGTTTATATATAGATGTAGGAGGATCTGTTTGGGAAGTAAGAAGCCCTTTTGACATCTCTTCATCTGCAAAGAATTCTCGATGTGAAAACACAGAGACAGGGGGCTGATCTTTGAATAGGAAAAAGAGTGGATCTGCAGGGTCCCAAATGAATTGGCTTATTCGAAAAAAGCCTTGTTCTTTGGAAGATCTATCTCGTGTCTGGTACTGCATGGTTCCACTCTGCAAGAACTCCGAATCATTCTCTTGAAGCTCATTCTCTTCATCATAAATGATCCGCTTGCCCCGAAATGACCTGGCCCAATAGGGAAATCCCAATTCATTGGGCCTTTCGATACAATAAAATAGAAAGCCCCAAGGGCGCCATATTCTAGGAGCCCAAACTATGTGATTGAATAAATCCTCTTCTATCTGTTGCGGGTCGAGGGCTCCTTCTACTTCCCCTTCTTCAAACTCCGATTCGTATTTTTCATAGAGAAATCTCTGATCAACGATAGAATAAGATCCATTTTGCATCATATCTAAAGGATTCCTTGGTTCGGGCCGAAGAAGCAATGTCACTCGATCATTATCAAACTGACTGCAATCTTTTTCTGTCCGTGAGGATCCCCCCAGAGCACCTTCTACTTCTAATAGGCCATGAACTAGATCAGAAGCATTCTCAACGAGTCCATAAGAAGTGATCCCATTTTTTTCATCGGGTCCGGGTAGAGACCAAAGGTCTTGGGCGACCGATCCGGCAGAACAACTCAAAAGATAAAGAAGTATCGTTAATTTCTTCATGCTCGTTCCAAGTTCGAAGTACCATTTGTACAAATAAGAATCCCTTTCGTTACATGATTTCTTCTTCATATAGATAGATATAGGATCTATGGGGCAATTACTTAGAAGTACATTTTGTGCAACAGCCCTTCCTATCTGATAGAAAAGGATCTCATGATCCTGAACCGATCTTACCTGGGATCGCAAATCCCAAGTTTGTCTATGAAGAGCGGATCTAATTGTATTAGTGTCTATAATTGATTTCTTCTGTGTAATACTAATCGCTAAGGCCTCATTGGTAAGTGCTACAAGATCTCGTGCATTGGAACCCACGGTTATGGACCCGAATTCATTAGTATGGAACATTTTCTTTTCCAAGTGAAATCCCTTAGTATATGAAAGATTGAAAAAGTGCTTTCGTTGTTGTGGAATAAGAAGCCTTCGTATCTTAATGCATGTATTTAATTTATTCGGAACTATTAGAGCGGGATCCACTTTTTGGGGAATATGAGTCGAAGCAATAACAAGAATATTTCTAGTGGAACATCTTTCACAATCCCTGGATAGATAGTTCACTAATAGACCGAGGGATAAGTAATTCGACTCATTCACATCCAGATCATGAATGTTTGGAATCCATATTATGCAAGGAGACATTGCTTTTGCTAATTCGAATTGAAGGGTGATAGAAAATCGGTCTATTTCCGGCATCATATCCATATTTAGCGCATTCATCAGAGTTAGCAGCTCCGTATCGAGGTCAAGATCGATATCGTCACTAGCATCAATCTCGTCACTATCATCAATATTGTCACTATCATCAATATCGATATCATCAATAAGAAAACCTTTAGGCTTGTTATCCAGGAACTTGTTCAGAAATACCAAAGGAACATAGGAGTTTGTCGCTAGGTATTTGACCAAATAGGAGCGTCCAGTTCCTATAGAACCTATCACTAAAATACCCCTAGAGGGGGATAGGGCTAAGCGGAGCGAAAAGGGTTTTTCATGAGACGGGAAATGAAAACTATTAGCCCCACACGGGGTTTGTGAATAAGTGATTGTCTGATAATGAGCAAGGAATATCCGTCTTTCTGCTAAACAGGATGTATTGAACTCATAATTCATTAGACACTTTTTATGAATGTCAACTAAATATCGTAAGTAAATTGCTCCCGGGTGTTCAATCATTTGAT